ATGGCACGAAATCCTTTTCATTTAGTCGAGTTTAGACCGTGACCCTTGACAGGATCTATGGGAGCTTTATTTTTAACCTCAGGGTTAGCAGGGTGATTCCACGGATACGGGTATGTAACTATGATTCTAGGTTTATTTCTTATTATAATAACAATAATTCAATGATGGCGAGATGTTATTCGGGAAGCTACTTTTCAAGGTTTTCATACTATTCAAGTATCTAAAGGGCTTCGATGAGGAATAATTTTATTTATTGTCTCAGAGGTCTGTTTTTTCTTTGCTTTCTTCTGAGCTTATTTTCATAGTAGTTTAGCACCTAGACCAGAACTAGGATCATGTTGACCCCCTGCAGGAATTACGCCCTTAAATCCCTTTGAGGTTCCTTTATTGAATACTGGGGTTCTCCTTGCCTCTGGGGTAACAGTAACTTGAGCCCATCATAGTTTAATGGAGGGCGACAATTCCGGAGGGTTACAAGCCTTAATTGCAACTGTAGTATTAGGTATTTATTTCACTTTTCTTCAAGGTGGAGAGTATTATGAAGCTTCATTTACAATTGCAGATGGTGCATATGGATCAAGTTTCTTTGTAGCTACAGGGTTTCATGGTCTCCATGTATTAATTGGGAGAACATTTTTGTTAGTTTGTCTTGTGCGGGTTTGATTGCAACATTTTTCTACTGGACATCATTTTGGGTTCGAGGCGGCTGCTTGATACTGACATTTTGTCGATGTAGTGTGATTATTTTTATATCTCTCAATCTATTGATGAGGATGTTAAAGTTAGATTTCTAGAAATCTTAGATGACTGAGGAATAAGTGTTAGATTTTTAATCTAAAAACGGCAAATATGTGCCTCTAAGAGCTAATTTTATCTGTGACTTGATACTTTAAGGTAAAAGATCTGATTTGCATTCAGACAATAAGTTTTATAAACTTTCAGGTCAGTATAAAAAGCGAGAAATTTGCATTCGGTTTCGGCCCGTATCTTGGGGGTGAGAGTCCCTTTTTATACTAAGTAAATGAAAGCCAAAAAAGAGGCGCCTAGCTGTTAATTAGGAGAATGTAAGTTGTTTACTCATTTAGTTAACCCGATAAAGTACTACGCCGGATGAACGGAAATCATTGATGTTGATTAATATGGGATTATAGATTGTCTCTAGTACTAAAAATGCTGAGAAGATTTTTAAGTAGAGTTGTGGCATTAGTACTATCTATTGTTGTAATAGCATTAGGGTGAGTTTTAGCTAAACGAGCTATTAGAGATCGGGAAAAAAGGTCTCCTTTCGAGTGCGGGTTTGATCCAATTAAGTCAGCTCGGCTTCCTTTTTCCCTTCGGTTTTTCTTGTTGGCTATTATTTTTTTAATTTTTGATGTGGAAATTGTTCTTCTTTTTCCCATTTTAGCAAGAATAGTTAGAAGATTTTCTCTCGCTTTGGTGTTTGGGACTTTTATCTTTCTGGTTATTCTCATTTTAGGTCTTTTTCATGAATGAAATGAAGGCTCGTTAGATTGAGCTCAATAAAGAAAAAACTTGGAGTAAAACAGGGCTGCTAACTTTGTTTTGGGTAATTCGATTTTATCCTTTTTCTTATGTTTTCAAGACTTCCTTTTGGGTATATATTTTTATCGGTAATGGGGATTGGTACCTTACTTTCTGTTTCTTCTATTCATTGATTAAGGATTTGGGCCGGGTTAGAGATCAATTTAATTGGGTTTTTACCTATACTAGTCTATCAAAAAAGTGTGCCAGAAAGACAATCTGCTGTAAAATATTTTATCATTCAAGCACTGGGTTCTAGTTTTCTAATTTTTGGGAGTTTGATAGTATTTAATATATCTTTTACTTGGGATATATGTACTAAAATATATAATCCTAGGATTTTAGGTTTTATAATATTAATTGGGGGATTATGCATTAAGTTGGGATTATTTCCCTTCCATTACTGACTACCCAGGGTAATGGCCGGTTTACCGTGGGTTTCTTGTTTATTGTTAGCAACATGGCAAAAATTTGCCCCGCTGTTTTTAGTTCTCTGTTTGTTAGAGTTAAATCAGTCATATCTGATAGCTTTTATTTTTTGTATTATTAGAGGAGGGTCTGCCTTAATTGGAGGATTGGGGGGTATGAATCAAACTCAAGTTCGTGCATTATTGGCGTATTCATCTATTAGCCATCTAGGATGAATAACATTTGCTACTCTCCATAGTGAATGAACAATAAAAATATACTTGGGAATTTATGTTTTAATCAGAATTTCATTATTTATAAGACTTTGATACAGTGATTCCGGAAGCATAAAAAATATTAATAACTTAAAAAGTTCTGGTTTTATGCAATTAACGATCATACTTCTTTTACTGTCATTAGGAGGTTTACCTCCGTTATTAGGGTTTATTTCTAAATGATTAGTTATTGTTGTAGGGAGCAAAGGGCCCTGAACGCCTATAGTTTTTGTATTAATTTTAGGGTCATTGATGAGTTTATTTTATTACCTGAGTCTATTTTTTTCCGTTTTCTTGAGAAGATTGAAAAAATATGGGTTGAACAAACTAAACATAGATAATGGTATTGTGGTTACAATTAATACTTTAAATATTACAGGTGGAATTTTAATTTTGATAATTAATTTACTTAGTTCAATATAAAATAATGCGTTGATTATTTTCTACGAATCATAAAGATATTGGGACATTATATATTTTATTTGGAATATGATCGGGATTAGTTGGTACTGCCTTGAGACTTCTCATTCGAGCTGAATTAGGACAACCCGGGGCGTTATTGGGTGATGATCAATTATATAATGTAATTGTAACAGCACATGCTTTCGTTATAATTTTTTTTCTAGTAATACCAATGATGATTGGGGGGTTCGGTAACTGACTAGTTCCTTTAATATTAGGAGCTCCAGACATGGCTTTCCCTCGATTAAATAACATAAGATTCTGACTACTTCCTCCTGCTTTGTTATTGCTACTATCATCAGCTGCGGTTGAAAGAGGTGTGGGAACAGGATGGACTGTATATCCTCCTCTGGCCGGAAACCTGGCGCATGCAGGAGGTTCTGTTGATTTAGCAATCTTTTCTTTACACCTTGCAGGAGTTTCATCGATTTTGGGTGCTGTAAACTTTATTACAACTATCATTAACATACGATGGCGAGGTATGCAGTTTGAACGGCTTCCTCTTTTTGTGTGGTCAGTAAAAATTACAGCTATTTTATTGCTTTTATCATTGCCAGTTTTAGCCGGAGCTATTACAATGCTTTTAACTGATCGAAATTTTAATACAGCTTTTTTTGACCCTGCAGGAGGTGGGGACCCTATTTTATACCAGCATTTATTTTGATTTTTTGGTCACCCAGAGGTATATATTTTGATTTTGCCTGGGTTTGGAATAATTTCTCACATTGTAAGTCATTATTCTGCCAAGAAAGAAACGTTTGGTACTTTAGGAATAATTTATGCTATACTAGCCATTGGTGTTCTAGGCTTTATTGTATGAGCTCATCATATGTTTACAGTCGGAATAGACGTAGATACACGAGCATATTTTACAGCCGCTACAATAATTATTGCGGTGCCTACTGGAATTAAAGTATTTAGTTGACTTGCTACAATTCACGGAGCTAAGATTAAGTATGAAACCCCAATACTATGAGCTTTAGGTTTTATTTTCCTTTTTACAGTGGGAGGTTTAACTGGTATTGTACTATCAAACTCTTCTTTAGATATTATGTTACATGATACTTATTATGTTGTAGCTCATTTTCATTATGTTTTATCTATAGGAGCAGTGTTTGCTCTATTTGGTGCATTTAATTACTGATTCCCTTTATTGAGAGGGGTGACACTACATAGCCGATGAACAAAAGCCCACTTTTATATCATATTTATTGGTGTAAATGTAACTTTTTTTCCTCAGCACTTCTTAGGCTTAAGCGGGATACCACGTCGATACTCAGATTATCCTGATTGCTATACAAAATGAAATGTGGTCTCATCTATTGGTTCAATAATTTCATTTGTAGCTGTACTATATTTTATGGTCATTGTTTGAGAAGCCCTAGTTTCCCAACGAAGTGTAATTTGAAGTACCCACTTAAGTACGGCTCTAGAATGAGATAATATTCTACCTGCTGATTTTCATAATGCTCCTGAAACAGGGGCACTAGTAGCTAATTAAAATTTTATATAAATAAATTTTTAGGATATGGGTCTATGAGGACAATTAGGATTCCAAGACGCAGCTTCGCCTTTAATAGAAGAATTAATTTTTTTCCATGATCACGCAATAATGATTTTGGTGATAATTATTAGTCTAGTTGGGTACGCCGCTGTATCTTTAATAGTAAATAAATATACATGCCGTTCGTTAGTTGAAGGGCAAGAAATTGAAACTATTTGAACAATCATTCCAGCATTTATTTTGGTATTTTTAGCCTTACCTTCTCTACGTTTATTATACTTATTAGACGAAATTGGGAATTGTAGCCTAACTGTAAAAAGAATTGGACATCAATGATATTGAAGCTATGAGTATTCAGATTTTTCAAACATCGAATTTGATTCATATATAGTTCCAACAAATGAGCTAGAACCCGGAGACTTTCGGTTACTAGAAGTTGACCATCGAGTCGTCTTACCAACTCAAACCGATGTTCGTGTATTAGTAACTTCGGCGGATGTTATTCATTCGTGAACTGTTCCTTCACTAGGTGTGAAAGTAGACGCAATTCCAGGCCGATTAAATCAATTAGGGTTTTTTATTAAATATCCAGGCGTATTTTATGGGCAATGCTCAGAAATTTGTGGAGCAAACCACTCCTTTATACCTATTGTAGTAGAAGCTGTCCCACTGAAAAACTTTATGGAATGGGTTATTAACGTATCAGATTAAAAAGTTAGTTAAACTATAATACAAGGTTGTCAGTCTTGCGTTACTAATTAAATTTAGTACTTTTTACATGCCTCAATTATCCCCACTAAATTGAATTTTATTATTTATTTTGTTTTGAACAGCTGTATTAACAATATCTATTTTAATTTGATGATCAACTAAAACTTTTTTTCAGGGAGAGAGTTTAGCTCAAACTAAGTTAAAGGAAAATAAATGAAATTGATAAAATAAGAATGCTTGTAGACATTTTCTCTTCTTTTGATGATAATAATCAGGTTTTTATATCATTATATATTTTGATATGACTTTTTTCTTTAGCCACAATTGTTCTTTTTAGATCATCTTACTGAATTTTATCACCCCGGTGAGTAAGGATTGTTAGAACATTTAAAGACACTGCTTCGTCACAGGTTTTTCGCTCATTCGGAATGAGTATGGGAGGATTCATTAATATTATTACAGGTTTGTTCTTATTTCTAATTTTAATAAACCTAAGCGGATTGGTTCCTTATGTTTTTAGACCAACTAGACATTTAGCTGTCTCTCTTTCCCTGGGTATGCCTCTTTGGCTTTCATTAATCATCTCTGCAATTTTTTTCAATCCTAGTTCTGTAGTCGCCGGACTACTTCCAATGGGGGCACCTGCTCCCTTGAATCCTTTTTTAGTCGTTATTGAAACAGTAAGTATCATGGTTCGTCCTATTACCCTATCCGTTCGACTAACAGCAAATATAAGAGCAGGCCATATTGTCTTAACATTAATCGGAAACTACCTAACAGCTAGAATCTTTATATCATCCATTTTTTCTATACTTCTTTTACTATCTATCCAGGTCTTATATACTATTTTTGAGTTTGGTATTGGATTGATTCAGGCATATATTTTTTGTTTGTTAATTACCCTATATTCAGACGAACATCCCCATTAATTGCGTCAGTATAAAACACTGAATTTTAAAGTTAATTGTAAAAGAACTTATGTTCATTTTTGGGGTATGAACCCAACAGCTTACTATTAGCTTATTTTACACATGAAATAAATTTGTTGGGAAGATTTAACTCCGTTAATAGATCTACAGTCTATCGCTTATTACTCAGCCACCAAACAAACACACCAGGAAATATTTCCTTTCTCGATTTTGCAGGTCGATGTTTTATATAAACTATGGCGGGCAAGGTTTAAAGATATGTCTTTATATTAAGCTTTGAAGGCTTATAGTTTAAATTAACTTAAAACCTTACCAGGAGGAACTGAACCTCTCCTAAGAAATCAAAATTCTTTGTGCCCTTACACCGCTTTGTAATTATGGTATCTTCTTTAAATTCTTTTAATCTTCTTGCTTGGAAGGCAAGTGTACTACATCATACTCAAAAGATTATTTCTAATAAATAACTTTATTCCTTTAGAATGAAAATCTAACGTGCAACTTACACCATAGAAACTTTTTCAGTCATTCATAGGTGAATTAAGTGAACACTAAATATAAAGTATTTATGTAGTAATCAAATCTATTTATAAAAAATAAACAAGCTTGGCTCTGACTTATTGATATAGCAAGTACTAAAGAATACACATGGTTTTTATTGAAAGAGGCGAGGTAAAAAAGATTGCAATTTAGATAAATAATTTGAATTAGCATTCTTTTTTAAAGTATTATAGATGTAAAAAATGCTTTGGAAAGTCCCGCTAACACCAGTGCTGAAGGTTAATTAAAAAGTGAAAACTTGAATTAATTTAGTACATCAAAATCTGGTTAACTTGGTGCCAGCATCCGCGGTTAGACCAAGAGATTAAGTTATATTTTAAGGTAAAAAGACAGTTAGGTTTAAAATAATCTTATAGTTCATTGATCATTTATAGAAAAGTAAAATTTGCATATAAATAGTTAATTTAGTCATAACTAATTTACTGAAGCTGTGATAGTCTTGAGGGAAACTGGGATTAGATACCCCATTATTCTTGACTGTAAATCAATTAAATTTACCAGAGTACTATGAATGTTAAATAAAAATTTAAAACTCAAAGGGCTTGGCGGTGTTTTAGACCCATCAGGGGAACCTGTCTCATAATCGACAATCCACGCTAGACCTAACCCTATTTTGTACTCAGTTTGTATACCGTCGTCGTCAGGTAACTTTTAAAAAATTAGAAGTTAGCGACAGAAATTTTTGTAAATTAAGACGTCAGATCAAGGTGCAGCTAATGAAAGGGAGAGGATGGGTTACAATTATTTTATTCATAATTACGGAAAACTACATGAAAATATAGTTGGAAGGAGGACTTGAAAGTAAAATAAAATACATAAACAATTTGAATATGGCTCTGAAACGTGCACACATCGCCCGTCGCTCTCGTTGAAAAATGAGATAAGTCGTAACATAGCAGAGGTAATGGAAATTGTCTCTAGATGAAAAACATAGTATAATTCTAATACATTTCACTTACACTGAAAATATACTTAAATAATAAGTTGTTTTTAAATTAGATATTAAGGTATAAATATTCATTCTTAATTTAACTTTTTAAAACATTTTGAAAATTAGTAAAGGTGATTAAAATTTATTTTATCATACCTTAGAGAAAGTACTGTGAAGGAATATAAGTGAATTATATAAAAGAAAAAATCAAAACTTGTACCTTTTGCATCATGGTTTAACTAGATATTTATTTTATATTTAAATGTCTCGAAATCTAATGAGCTATTTTTATTCAATATATTAGAAAATAAGGACTAATTGTAGCAAAAATTTTCCTAGAAATAAAAATAGAAATGAAATTTTATTCGTATTAGATGATAGCTAGTTCTTCTAAAAGGTATATAAGTACTTTAAATTAATTTTATTTTTATAATAAATAAAATAAACTTTAATTTAGTTAAATTTTTGAGGATAAGCTCGAAAATTATGATCATGTCTACATATTATTTTAATTAAAATTTAAGCTTGAAAATAGCTATAATTTTGATTTTGTTACAATTTCATTAAATATATAAAAAAAAAATTGATTTGTTTAATAGTAAGTGAAGAAAACTTTAAAACTAAAATAAGTTGAACCTATGTTAAAATGAGTATTAAATTAATTTATGAATCTTTAATGTTGTATAGTTTGAAGCTAACGTTTTTATATTAATTTTTAAATCATAAAAAGGAACTCGGCAAATACACATTCTGCCTGTTTAGCAAAAACATGGCTCCTTGTCAAAAGCAAATAGGGAGTCGGACCTGCCCAGTGAATTTTTTTAACGGCCGCGGTACTCTGACCGTGCAAAGGTAGCATAATCATTTGCCTTATAATTGAAGGCTAGTATGAATGGTTTGACAAGAATGTAGCTGTCTCTTTGTGATTTAATAGAATTTTATCTTCAGGTGAAGAAGCCTGTATTAAATTAAAAGACAAGAAGACCCTATCGAGCTTGAAAGAAATTAGTGGATTAATAAGTTAATATGTTTAAAAAACTGACCATTAAAAATTTTAGTTGGGGCGACTGAGGAACAAAAAAAGCTTCCTTTATACTTTAGAGACGTACGAGTGTTGATCCAAACCATTTTGATTAAAGAAATTAGTTACCGTAGGGATAACAGCATTATCTTTTTTAAGAGTTCTTATCGAAAAAAAGGTTTGTGACCTCGATGTTGGACCAGAATATCCTAAAGATGCAGCAGTCTTTAAGGGTTGGTCTGTTCGACCATTAAAATTCTACGTGATCTGAGTTCAGACCGGCGTGAGCCAGGTCAGTTTCTATCTTTAATTTTTAAAATAGACTTAGTACGAAAGGACCAGTTTATTGTAAGTTATTGCTAAAAATGATATTATATAATATATAGTTCAAATCAAATTAGCAAAAGTGAATGCAATTGATTTAGGATCAATAGATATAGGTGAAATTCCTTTATTTGATACTTAATATTATAAAGGTGGCAGATGAAGTGCATTAGGTTTAAGCCCTAAATATAAAGATGAAATTTCTTTTCTTTATAATGTATATTTCTATTATTTCATCGGTATTTTCCTACGTTTGTATTTTACTAGCGGTCGCCTTTTTTACTCTTTTAGAACGAAAAGGACTCAGGTATATTCAACTTCGAAAAGGTCCTAATAAAGTTGGATTAATAGGATTACCACAACCTATTGCAGATGCTGCTAAGTTGTTAACAAAAGAAATTGCAAAGCCAACGATAGCAAATTATTCACCTTATTTTGTAGCTCCTGTCTTCAGCTTTATTCTGGCTCTTTTATTATGACAGCTATATCCTAGGTTGTATTCTTGTTCATATTTCAAGTGAGGTATTCTATTTTTTTTGTGTGTATCCGGAATAAATGTATATGGTACCCTGCTAGCCGGATGGGCTTCTAATTCCAAATACGCCCTTTTAGGAAGGTTACGAGCAATTGCACAAACAATTTCTTACGAAGTTAGAATGGCATTAGTCCTTTTATTTCCTTTATTTTTAGTGGGAAGATTTAGTTTTATTGAAATTAAAGAGTCCCAAGAATTTATCTGGCTTACCTTTCTAATGATCCCCGTATCTTTTATATGATTCGTAACTTGTGTTGCTGAGACTAATCGGGCCCCATTTGATTTCGCAGAGGGTGAATCCGAATTGGTTTCCGGTTTCAATATCGAATATGGTGCAGCTGGTTTTGCCTTAATTTTTCTGGCTGAATATGCTAATATTTTGGTTATAAGCTTGTTCTCCTCATTGCTTTTCTTTGGAGGTAGTTCTTTAATTTTTATAGAAAGGGATTTGGGTTTTATGTTAAAAGTGTTATTCTTTGCTTTTGCATTTATTTGAGTTCGAGGAAGTTACCCCCGATTTCGTTACGATTTATTAATAGGACTTACTTGAAAGGGGTTTCTTCCGGCTTCGTTATCCTTTTTGTTACTAATTGCTATTCTGGCTTCTTGTATCTATTATTAACCGCAAAACGAAATTGTAGTTTAATTTAAAATATTAGCATTGGAAGCTAAAGCTTGGGTATTAGTCCCACATTTCGAAATGAGTGCCTTAATTGTCTTTAGTATAACTTTATCTACACTCTTGATGCTTCCTTTAATAACGCAGCCATTGAGTCTTGGACTGGTTATTATAATATCAACTTTATTCATATGCTTTATTAGCGCTATTACTCTATCCTCATGATATGGTTATATTTTATTTTTAATCTACGTAGGAGGACTCTTAGTAATATTTGCTTATGTAGCAGCTTTATCTCCTAATGTTCTTTTCGGAAAAGGAACCCCAATGCTATTTTTTGGTCTTTTAGTTTTCCCTTTAGCAGCGATTTTTTATTTTTATCCATTAATTGATTTATCTTCTATCGGTTATCTTCATGATTTTAGAGAATTAAAGTTTTTAAAAGTGTATGGAGTTGAAATAGTATCTCCTCAAATAATTTCTATTTTAATTGGGTTAGCAATCATTCTTCTAATTAACTTAATTGTGGTTGTAAAAATTTGTTACTATCAACACGCTTCTTTACGACCATTTAATAATTAAGTAATGCGAAGTCCCATTCGAAAAATCCACCCTATTCTTAAAGTTATAAACGGGGCGTTAGTTGACCTCCCTGCTCCTTCAAATCTATCTATTTGATGAAACTTTGGTTCTTTGTTAGGCTTATGCTTAGGCATTCAAATCGTAACTGGCTTATTTTTAGCTATACACTATACAGCCCATGTAGATCTTGCTTTTAGATCAGTAATTCACATTAGCCGAGATGTTACATATGGATGATTATTACGAGCCTTACATGCTAACGGAGCATCGTGGTTTTTTATTTGCATTTATTTACATATTGGGCGTGGTATGTACTATGCATCTTATGTAAATGTTCATGCTTGAAATATTGGTGTAATTCTTTTGTTCTTAACAATAGGAACAGCCTTTCTAGGTTATGTTTTACCTTGAGGTCAAATATCTTTTTGAGGAGCGACCGTTATTACAAACTTACTTTCTGCCATTCCATATGTTGGTAAAATAATGGTTGAGTGAGTATGAGGTGGTTTTGCTATCGATAATGCGACACTCACTCGGTTTTTCGCTCTTCATTTTCTATTGCCTTTTGTAATGGCAGCATTAGCTGTTCTTCATTTATTATTTTTACATGAAACAGGATCGAATAACCCCCTCGGATTGAATAGTGACGGAGAAAAAGTCCCTTTTCATTCATATTATACTTTTAAAGATTTAGTTGGGTTTATTCTCGTTCTTTTTTTATTAAGAATATTAGCTCTCTTTTCCCCTCAACTTTTAACAGACCCTGAAAATTTTATCCCCGCAAATCCATTAGTTACTCCCGTTCACATTCAACCAGAATGGTATTTTCTATTTGCTTATGCTATTCTACGTTCTATTCCAAATAAGTTGGGAGGGGTTATTGGATTGGTAGGATCTATTCTTATTTTATTTGTCTTACCATTTACTCATTTAGCTAAATTTCGCTCTATAGCATTCTACCCATTAAATCAAATCCTATTTTGATCATTTGTTGGAATCTTTTTAATTTTAACATGGATTGGAAGTTGCCCAGTAGAGGCTCCCTATGAGCAAATCGGCCAAGTTTTCACCTTATTATACTTTATATACTTTATTATTAACCCTCTAGTCCAAGTTATATGAGATAATATTTTAGACTATTAATGCAAGTAAAGTTATTTCCTGGGGAAAATTTGTCTTGAAAACAAATTCGAAGTGTTCAATTCACTTAATAACTTAGCAATAAGAGATAAGTACTCACCTTTGGCTTACAAGACCAATGCTCTTTTTAAGCTATTATTGCAATCTATTACCGTAAGAAATGAGAACATTTTACTTAAGTTTACTTAGAACACTTGGGATTTTTATAGCATTATTAGCCCTATCACTACAGTATAAACACTTATTAAGCATTTTACTAAGGTTAGAAGCTATTACAATAAATCTATTCATTATGCTATTTGCCCTATCGACAAATGTTACTTTTAGTGGGGAAACTTCTTTAATTCTAATTACCCTAGGAGCCTGTGAAGCCAGGTTAGGATTAGCTATCTTAGTTGCAGTTATCCGTGCTGAAGGAAATGATTACGTTTCAAGGTTCTCCTTGCATAAATGTTAGGCTTATTATTTCTTAGTTTTACTTTATTGCTTATCCCCTCTGGAAAATGATCCTGATATATAAAAATGTGATCTTTAGCTCTTGGAAGCTTGATTTCTATTTTTCACCTTTTTAACCCCTTTTTTAGTTACGAGGCTGTCAATTCGTTGGTGGCATATGATTCCATGTCAACAATTCTGGTATCCCTAACGCTATGAATTTCCTTGATGATAATAATAGCAAGACAGGCTAGAGTAAAAATTTCTAAAAATAATTATTCACTATTTTCTCTATTTATTTTACTTTTAAACCTCATTCTAATTTCAACCTTTTTATGTTCAAGAAGACTTCTTTTTTACTTTTTATTTGAAGCTTCATTAATCCCAACATTATTACTAATTTTAGGCTGAGGATATCAACCCGAGCGATTGCAAGCTGGTATATACATAATAATTTATACTGTTGCCGCTTCTCTACCTCTTCTTTTTACCATTCTCTGGGCTTCGCAAGAACTTTTTTCGAGAGAAATACTAATAATTAGAAGACTACGACTTCACACATACAGAACATCATGCCCATGGACATGAAATTTCTTAACTTTTCTATGCTTCACTGCCTTTCTAGTCAAGTTACCCATATTCACTGTACATCTATGACTACCTAAGGCCCATGTCGAAGCTCCAGTTGCTGGGTCTATAGTTCTAGCAGCTATTTTACTAAAATTAGGGGGCTATGGAATCCTACGAATCTATCAATATTTTAACTTTATCTCTTCACAGACTTGCGTTATTATTTTTTCACTAGCCATTTGAGGAGGAGTTATAACTAGAATTATTTGTTTCCGACAAGTCGACTTAAAGTCTTTAATTGCTTACTCTTCTATTGGTCATATATCTCTCATATTAGCAGGAGCTTTCTCGAACACATCCTGAGGATGAAGAGGAGCCCTTGTTCTTATGCTGTCTCACGGATTTTGCTCTTCTGCCTTATTCGCGCTAGCAAACTACACCTATGAAAAAACACATACACGAAGTTTATTTCTCAGGAAAGGAATACTTATACTTCTCCCAATCTTGGCAATATGATGGTTCTTATTCTGTATTATAAATATAGCGGCCCCTCCAAGTATTAATTTGCTGGGAGAAATTATAATTTTTCCTTCAACCATCTTTAGCTCTAAGTACTACTTAATTTCATTAGGTCTTATAAGGTTCTTAGCAGCCCTGTACAGAATATATCTTTACACAAGTATCCAGCACGGAGGAAGTCCGAAATTCATCAAGCCTTTCAATGACTTCAAAGCCCCTGGATTTATATTATTTTTTTTACACTGAATTCCCGGTAATTTTCTTATTTTGAAAAGAGACTTAATCTCAATATGAATTTAATTAAGGTTAAGTTAGTTTAAACTAAAAACATCAGCTTGTGGATTTGAAAATGAAATTTGTTTCACTTAACCTATGTATATCAACTTAAAATCTTCTTCTATTAGTTCTATATTCTTATTGACATATAGTATTTTACTCTTTCCAATTACAATGATATTCATTATATTAAATCAAAATATCATTTTAGAGTGATCTATTTTTCAAATAAGCTCCTGTACTATAACCTTTATGTTTATCTTAGATCCAATTAGACTCAGCTTTAGCAATGTAGTTTGTTTAATCTCAGGTTGTGTTATACTTTTTTCTTCTAGTTACATGTCTCATGACCCATTCCTAAAACGGTTTGTTTGGCTAGTTATATTGTTTGTCTTATCTATAAATCTTCTGGTTTTTATTCCTAGTTTACCTGCTTTGCTTCTTGGATGAGATGGTTTAGGTATTGTTTCCTTCGCTCTTGTTATTTACTATCAAAATATAAAATCTTTAGGTGCTGGAATAGTTACAGTTTTAGCCAACCGAATTGGAGATGTCATAATTCTTATTTCTATTGGTCTATTAGTTTTGCAGGGTCATTGATCAATCCTCTCAATGTGGGACTATTACCTGGCTGGATGAACAGCCCTTGCAGTCACTTTAGCCGCTATAACTAAAAGGGCCCAAATCCCCTTTTCTAGATGACTTCCAGCTGCAATAGCAGCACCTACCCCAGTATCTGCTCTAGTACACTCATCAACACTAGTAACAGCTGGAGTATTTCTTATTATCCGTTTTTTCCCGTTTCTTGACACAATTTCGGGATTTAAACCTGCCCTCTTATTCATTTCTGTTTTAACCTTACTCATAGCAGGTATTGGGGCAAACTACGAGAATGACCTGAAAAAAATCATTGCACTATCAACTTTAAGACAGTTAGGAGTAATAATAATAAGGTTAGGATTAGGAATACCATATTTAGCTTTATTTCACCTTTATACACATGCTCTTTTCAAGGCCTTACTGTTTCTTTGCGCAGGGATATTTATTCACAACAGATCTAATATCCAAGATATCCGCCATATAGGCTTACTGTTCTCTCAGTCACCTCTTACTACAACCTGCATAAATATTGCTAATTTATCTCTTTGTGGAGCTCCCTTCCTCAGTGGTTTTTATTCTAAAGACTTAATTTTAGAGTTATCCCTCAGAAATCCAACTAGCTTTTTAATAGTGCTTTTAATCTTTTTAGCTACTGGTATAACTGCGGCATATTCTTTTCGCTTATCGTTTTGTTCTTTGTGAGGCCACATTAAAGGACCGTCTCATCATGAAAAACAAGAACTAGACCCCTACGTTAACTGAGCGACTACTGTTTTAAGGTTAGCTGCCCTCGTAGCAGGGTTTACTCTACAAAATATCTTTCTTGATTTTAATCCCCTTCCTTTTATTCTACCCTTTTATTTAAAAATATCAACTATATTTGTTATTTTCCTCGGTCTCTTTACTGCCTTTATTGCCTGAGATACTAATCATAACGAAAGTATCACTAACAAAATCAAATATTTCTTTTCAACTATATGATTTTTAGCCCCTATTTCGACGCAGCCCCTTACAAAGTTTTCAATACTTTTAGGAACTAATGTTATAAAATCAATCGATATAGGCTGATTAGAGATTTTAGGAGGTCAAGGAAGTGTCTTTATTACATCAACTATATCTTCAAAAAACCAAAGTATTCAAATTAAATCCTTCAACTTTTTTATCGCATTAATTTTATTTACAACAGTAATCTTTTGCATGATACTATTTACTACTTAGCATTGATAGCTTAAATATAGAGCATAGCACTGAAGATGCTAAGGTGGCAATCTCTGCCTCAAAGCA